AACTGTTTGTCCTGTTTGAATAAGTAGTTAAGGCGGGGCTTCTATTTCCTCAAGGGAGTGGGTGTAGGCCGGGCGGATAGCATGAGCGACGAGCGCCCGTTCTACTAGTTCTAGTAGTAGCAGGCAGTAAGTAAGCGAATATCTTCTTTTCTTGACTTGTATGACTTTCCGGGCGCCCGCGCTTAAGAAATCCTTATGGTAGCTAATGATGATTTGGAAGTAGCATGGGCGGGTCAAGTATGTATGTCTTTCGTTCTGAGTGATTCAATAATGTAATGCCTTCTCTTTAATCAACCTTTGTTTGGGGTGAGGCCATGGGGAGAGGTTTCCCGGAGTGATGAGTCAAGTGGGAATGTAGCACTCGCTGCCGATGCCTTTGGTTAGCTATCACACGAAGTTAGGGGAAAAAGTATGCTGCGGTTTCGACCCTATGCTGATAGAAATGTTTCATTTGACAACTGGAATAAAAGAATAGGAGTCTTGCTTTGTTGAGTTTGCTGTCCTCGGTGCCTGCTTTCTTTGCATCAGGTTGTTCACTCAAATGCTTTTCCGGCTCTTGCAAAGACCTATGCTTCTTAGCTTCATTCTGATCTAAAGCATGCAACCTCTCTCCTTCCGCGGAACCTCTTGAAGGGCCGCTTTCCCCTAACAAATCCGCTCGCAAAAGGGGAAGCCCCTCTCTCCCGGAGTAGTCAATCGGAGAAGCAGAAGAGGTCACATCCTATGACCAAAGACTCACTAAGACAAGGAAGAAAGACAGCTCTTAGCAAACTTGCCTGAATTCCTTTTTTTAAAGTAAATGCATCCCTCCGTTCGGTATACCACCTACCCAGGAAGAAAGAGCAAGTAGCTGCAGTGGCATTTGATACGCTCACTCCCGATGGCCCTACTTAAGACTATTGCTTCGGTCGTTCCCTCGTACCCTAGGAGTGGTCAAAGGGATTTTCCTCTCACTCCGAAATCTCATATGTGATATGTGAGAAAGACCCAGCGTACTATTCGCACGCAGGAAAGAGACTACCCTCTGTTCGCGCTTTGTTGCCCTTGCGCCGCTCGTTCACTCCCCTATTGGCCTTATTAAGTAGTCCCATACCTAGTAGAAATAGGAGAGGCAGAAACAGATTATATGCACTTAGCTTGGAAGAAGAAAGAGCCTCATAAGCTGCTATTTGGGAACAGACCTTACCACACATTCAGGATGTTAAGGAACTCGGGTTCCGCGGCTTACGCTCTCCAACTAAATAGCCAACTCGGACCAGCCGAACTACCAATCCACATCTCCCCACTTCCAATCGAACTCACCGCTTACGGTCTTTACCAAACCCAACACTCACGCTCTACAAGCTACCTATCCGACCGCCATTAGGGCTACTTAAAGCAGAACAACAGTCTTTGAGAATGCGTATTCAGGTCAAATGCCGAGGGACGGCAGAACTGCCGGTTAACCCAATTCATCAGTCAGTAGCTACCAACAAGCCCCTAGCTTCCGGGCATTCCAACTGCTTACGAGCTATCGAACTAGGGTAGAACCCAGGCCCTAGCTGTTAGAGAGTTGAATGCCTTATATGAGGCTTCCCTTCTGCCTTTCCTTAGTCCAGTGAACAAAGAAAGAAGAATAGCGCATCTTCCCATGTCTTCACTTATTTGACCGGAAATTTCATAAGTAAAGCAGAGTGAACATGAGTTCTCCTCGGAAAAGAGGAATAAGAATGAAATACCCCAACTATGGCTTCCTACTCCGGATGAAGATGACCTATATTGGGTTATTCCATTTTTCCGGACAACAACAGTAAATAAGAAGAAGCGGAATAGCCCATCAAGGCATCTTTACCACTAGCAACAGTTAGCAGGTATCCTAGGAGCAGTACCATCCCATTCCTCTTAACCAGTAGTACACTCGTGATATCGTTCACTCTGTTCACTAGTCTTTCCCCTGTCTTAAGAACTAGCTAAACTTCTGACTAGCACCCATCCCGAGGTCTAGGCACTGTCGTAACTACCAATACCATGCCCAAAGGAAGTAACTGTAAGCTAGTTTGCTCCAAAGTGGGATTTCCCTTTTGCTCATAGGGCGGGCGACTGGGCTATCTTTAAGATGTGTGATTAATGGATGAAAGGACGACGAATGAAAGCAACTAAAGAGTGATATTGTCAAGACCTTACACAGTAGCTAACTTGAGATTTACAGGTGCTAGGAAGTAATAGGGTATAATGCCCCATCCCAATCCTACTTATTCAAAAATTCGGAATCCAATCCCTTGTCCAATTCATGAGCCGTGTAGAGCTCAACAGCAACCTTTGAGCTCAGCAGCACTCCATATTGGATTCTAGATCTATGCAGTATTTTTTAGCTCCTGGGATCTGATAGCGAGGCACGGGAACAGTACACCCACTTCTTTTTCTTTCTCCCTTCGAAGTGAACTATGAATCTTTGGGTACCTAAGCTAAGTCATTCTATGATACCAGTGGGAGTTCGGCTCAGGTTCAACTAGGACCCTAATTGGTCGAAAAAAAAAAGATTATCGGACCTGGTGGAGCGCTTGCTTTATCAGCAGGCGAATCCGAGTCTATATCTATCTTCTGGTAATGGTACAGATCAGCAGAGCAGGCTAAAAAGTATTAGAAAGGAAGGTTGTATAGTCCAGGATCTAACCCCTTTCGTAGAGGAGCGAGAGAGAGCCCTTGCGGGAGGATCTCCATACGCTCGTCGACCTATTGAAAAATCCCGCCAGTGAATTTTTTCTTAAAGCCATAGAACTGGTAATGCGCATTACCTGATTCTAGAAGTGGTAGGATAGGGGGTTCCTTAGGTTTTTGTGAAAAAAAAGGGGGGGCACGACTGGGGTCTTCCTTTTGTTGAGCTGAATGGGACAGCTGTAGCGGGGTTAGTTCATCAGCTGTGTCGTAATAGACTGTGCATTGGATTGATACCGGCTGGGATCCTAAGATAGATTTCAGGTTGGGAAACCTAGTCCCGTGGCTAGGACTAGTCCAGCAACGCTAGAATAACTTACCCAGTTGAAACAGATTACTAGCTAATTGATATTGAATCAACAGAGCTTCCTTGAGTGAGAGCAGTTTTCTTTCCGATGCTGTGATCAAATTGCCATCCCATGTTCAAGGTGGAACCTTAGCAGTGAGAAAAACTCCCCTTTGCAGTGATTGCCATTCCACCACATGTTTTGCTTGGTGGCTCTACCGGTGACTAACTAAGAAAGAAGCCAATTCCATTGCTCGGCCTGGCTGGGACTGTGTCTCCCAAACAATCAATCTAAGTACATATAGCCCAAGATACTAATCTTTGATTCAAAATGCATGCCGAAATTTCTCTTCTTAGCTCTTTTTCCTTCTCTTACGTAATTTTAGTTAATCATCCAATCATATATTTCCTTATAAAAGATGTGTTCGATCCTGGCTCAAAGCTCAGGCTAGCTATTTTTTCCGTAACACGTACAAGTAGAAAGGTCTTTTCCCTAAGATAATAGTCTAAAAGAGTCAAAAATCATCTCGACATTTAATCGAGCTAGAACTAAAAAAAAAAAATACAGCTAGAAAAATGCTGTTTGTTATAACGAAGTTGCGAACGGGTGCGTAACGCGTGGGAATCTACCGGACAGTTCGGGTGAATTGTCCGGAATCAAAAGCCAGAGAAAGCGTTCCCTATTCGCGTATAATTTCCGCCCTCCGCAGGAATGCAATAGTTTTAGATCGAATGCCAGCTTATACATTTAGATAACTAACTGCGTTCTTGGGCGGATTGTTCACGTATCCTTGCTTACTAATAAATATAGTAATGGCTGGGAAGTAGGAATCTTGAGGAGAGGCATTTAAGGTATTGGTGGTACTGGACAAGCTCTTAGGGAATAATCTCTTTCTTTTTTCTTCCTTTCTTTCCCATGACGACTAGGAACGGGAAAATACAAAATTTCACATTGAATTCCGGACCTCAACATCCTGCTGCTCATGGTGTTTCACGATTAGTATTGGAAATGAACGGAGAAGTGGTGGAACGTGCGGAACCACATATTGGATCACTTCAGTGCGGCACGAAGCCGCTGACGCCGAGTCGGCTTCTATGCCGCTAGCTATGCCCTGCTTGATCCCCCGGCACGGTGGAGGTTCCGTAGCGCGGCATGAGCACCGGGCTAAGGGGCGGTTGAGCAACTCAAGCGAACCCCCCTACCTTAAACATAGGGACAGAAGGGAGAAGGTTGTGAAGGTGGCCCCGTTATCCACACCCCCGGTCGGATGAATGGAGGACCGACCCGGGTTTTCACGAGCGTTGGCGGGTCCTGGAGTGCCTGTCAAGGGCGCTAGCGCATACCCCGGGGTGATCATCACCACCTGCACCTCACATCTCGGTACAGTGGAACGTGTAACCCGCCTGCTGTCCCATTCAACTTCATTTTTTCCTGTAATCCATAGCCTAACAGAACGCAGCAGCGAGGTACAACCCGCCCATACAGCCAGCGGGGAGGATGGCACTACTGGCAAAGACCGTCTGGCGAAAACGCCGCAGGCGCGAAGCGTGGTAGGCCCGCGCCGGGGGAGCATAACAAAGGGAGGAAAGGGAGCCCGGACGGTGGGAGAGCCGGGGGAGGCTGGGTCATTTGACGGAAATTGAGGGCTTTTCCCCTATTATAAAAAGGTCCTATGGAGTAAAGGGAAGTGCATGAATTCTCGGAAAAAGAGGGGGCGAGCCTATAAAAATTTTTTAGAATGTAAAAAGTAAGTATTAAAGAAAAAAATGAATAGATAGAGTCAACGGTACGACAGACAGCGCTGCCTACACGCGAATTAGCTTCCGAGGTCGAGCAGTCTAAATTTCACTGGAGGATTTTCGAATGAATGCTGGGCTGGGCCACCTCGAATGGCGTGAGCCGCATGCGGGGAGACCCGCACGTACGGTTTTTAGGGGGATCTGGTCGAAAGACCGGCCGGCGCCCACCCGACTAGAGGGACCGAGAAATTAATAGAGTACAAAACTTATCTTCAAGCTTTACCTTATTCTGATCGTTCAGAGGGCGATCGCGGAGTCACTGAATGAAGTCCTCCGTTTTTTTCGGGGGTGCTGACCCGCAGCGAGGCAGAGATGACTAAGTGACATATGGAATATGGCGACGACAACAGCATGTCGTAGAAGGAGATAACAGGTGGAGCCAACGCCCCACAAAGAATAACGTATCTACAACTACATCCCCGAGCGGCAGTCAAACGGGGACGTGAATGCGAGATGCCAGCGGAATGATCGGCCGGACAGAGGCTAGGGCTGCCTCCTTCCCACCGCGTCCTTCCTTGTGTGTCGGAGATATAAAGCGAGTGCACCGGAAAAGAACGGGAACTGGGTCGATCTATTCTATGGCGAAGCATCCGAAGCATAACTGCACACTCACACGATCTTTGCCGAGAGATAGGAGCATTCGGTGGAACCGGTGAACTACACTTGCTTCTGGATAGATGTGTGGGACAGAGGGCTCGTGGTACCTTCTGCCCACCCTTTCTCCTCTGCTTTGAAAACCGTGTGAACGGGGAGCGGGCATAAGGGAAGGAAGCCCTCATACGGAGTCGCACATGAGCAGTGCGGAAGACTGGGGAACTGGTCGAGATAGATGACAGCACCTTTTTCCCCTATTACTTACCGGGCGGGCAATCTTCTCTTATGGCCTTCACCCCCCGCGCGGCCCGGAAATCGAACCCAGCCCCCTTCTGATCCATTCATTTCTGCAAGCAGGGGGGATCCAGAGCGAAGCCCCCTCCTATTCGAGGCCGGGTGGCCTCGCCCCACAAGCACCCCTTATATTGCATGGCCTAAAAAAGCTATAAGCAAAGTACCAAAGCGGCTGCGGGAACGATATGCTTTGGTTACCGGCGAACGCTTCCAAAGGCGACCTGCTTTCAATACTACTTGTTACGCTGTCATTTTTCCAATATCATTGAATAGCATGGCCTGGGGCTAAGGTAACTCAAGCGGGAGAGCCGTGTTATGGGTGACCTTATTGCACGGTTCAGAGAGCACTTGTGTATGTGATGCAAGTGAACGTGTACGAAAAAGCTGTCGTAAAGTTTCGTTGTTCGTTCCGTCGTCGACCCTATCTATGTTTCTACGATGGCCCAAGAACACGCTCATTCTTCAGCCGTAGAGAGACTTTTGAATTGCGAGGTACCATTACGAGCTCAATATATACGAGTGTTATTCCGTGAAATAACTCGAATTTCAAATCATTCACTTGCTTTAACTACTCATGCTATGGATGTGGGAGCATCAACTCCGTTCCTGTGGGCTTTTGAGGAGCGGGAGAAATTGTTGGAATTCTATGAAAGAGTCTCGGGAGCCAGGATGCATTCCAGTTTCATACGACCAGGTGGAGTGGCACAAGATCTGCCTCTTGGCTTATGTCGAGATATTGATTCCTCCACACAACAATTTGCTTCTCGTATCGACGAATTAGAAGAGATGTTAACCGGCAACCGTATCTGGAAACAACGATTAGTGGATATTGGTACTGTCACTGCACAGCAAGCAAAGGATTGGGGATTCAGTGGTGTAATGTTAAGAGGTCGTGCGACATGAAGACATTGATAGCAATATGGGGGAAGTTCCCATCAGGCAACAACGGTTCTGCCTGACCCTACTAAAGCATGCATATTATGTCAGCGAAGACTTGGTGTGAAGCCTTGGAGCTTACGTTAAGAAGAGCAAAAGGCCCAGGGCTAGGGTGAGCCGAGGGGGGACAGCGTAAGTGAGCGAATGTGTGTAAGCCCAGTCAAACATGACTGTTCTAGGCGGGGTGGGCCACCCACTTTCGAATGGTGTTGGTCCTAAGGACCGTGAACGGATTCGCCTCTGGCCTCTGGGCGCGTCGGAACCGCATGGGTTCACCGGGGTGGAGCACGGTCCGCCAAAATCGGCATAGGTTAGGTGCTATTGATGGAACATGGTAAGCCTATCTTTCTCCATATGGAAGTGCTGCGGGCGCATAGAGATGCGGGTAGAGGAAGTCTCAAAAAGCAAAGGCCGAGCTGTAGGCTATCTTTAGAGACCTGCATCGAGTTGGTGGCTTACTTGGCTTTTTCCTGGATCAAAGCAGATCCGCTCGCCTTCTTGTTATCCAAAAGTAGGCCGAATCGGCCGGGCCCTTATCCCCTATGTTTAGGAGCGGGATCCGCCCAAGAACGACCATTCTTGTGGGGGTACGGAAGGCACGGACTCCGCGAACGTCCCGCGCCCCTTTACTAATAAGGGCTTTTAAAAGCGCCTCAACCAGAACCACATTTTGCCAACGGATGTAGCTAAGTGTCTGACTCTATTGGTCATAGTTACCTGCTGTTGCGGCCGGTGCTCGTTTGCGCGCGCGTGAACCAACCCAACAAACAAGGAAAGGATGCCTCTCGGGGCATCCGAGAATGATTCGAGCTGTATGAAGGGAAACTTTCACGTACAGTTTTTTTTTGGGGGGGGGGGGGGGGAGCCCGGCAGGGTCCCCCCACTTACTTTGCCGG